CGTCAGCAAGTGAATCTTCGTCAGGAGATGTAGATGTATTAATGTGTCAGAAGAAATTGTTACAAGAAGCTGTAGATACACTTCTTGATAATGGAATCCGTGGACAACCAATGAAAGACCGTCATAATAAGGTTTACAAGTCGTTTTCAGATGTAATTAAAGGCAAAGAGGGAAGATTTCGTGAAACTTTGCTTGGCAAACGGGTTGATTATTCGGGGCGTTCTGTCATTGTTGTAGGTCCCTCACTTTCATTACATCAATGTGGATTGCCTTACGAAATAGCAATAGAGCTTTTCCAGGCATTTGTAATTCGTGGTATAATTAGGCAAGATATTGCTTTGAGCATAGGAGTTGCTAAGAGTAAAATTCGGGGAAAAGATCCAATTGTACGGGAAATACTTAAGGAAGTTATGAAAGGGTATCCTGTATTGCTGAATAGAGCGCCTACTCTGCATAGATTAGGCATACAGGCATTCGAGCCCATTTTAGTGGAAGGGCGTGTTATTTGTTTACATCCATTAGTTTGTAAGGGATTCAATGCCGATTTTGATGGGGATCAAATGGCTGTTCATGTACCTTTATCATTAGAGGCTCAAACGGAGGCTCGTTTACTTATGTTTTCTCATCTGAATCTCTTGTCTCCTGCTATTGGGGATCCCATTTGTGTACCAACTCAAGATATGCTTATTGGACTTTATGTATTAACAAGCGGGAATCGCCAGGGTATTTGTGCAAATAGGTATAATCCAGCTAATCGCCGAACTTCTAAAAATGAAAGAATTGACTTTAATAGCGATAAATATATGAAAGAACCCTTTTTTTGTAATTCCTATGATGCAATTGTAGCTTATCGCCACAAAAGAATCAATTTAGATAGTCCTTTATGGCTCCGGTGGCAACTAAATCAGCCCTTTTTTGCTTCAAGAGAAATTCCCATCGAGGGTTACTATGAATCTTTAGGTACCTATCATGAGATTTATGCAGACTATCTAATAGTAAGAAGTTTAAAAAAACAAAATCTTTGTATATACATCCGAACCACCGTTGGCAATATTTCTTTTTATCGACAAATCGAAGAAGCTATACAAGGGTTTTGTGAAGAGAGCTCAGAGGATCCCCAATCTAATCATAGAGATCTCAGCTAAGAAATTCTATAACACCCGTGGGGATTCAGATCCCTTTGGTTCAACTAGGACCATAGTTCCTGAATTTCTACGCGAATCAAGATCGAGAAAAGAAAGTCATTGACTCAAATCCATTGTCGAACCCTACTCAGCGAAATATGGAGGTATTTATTTATGGCTGAACGGGCCAATTTAGGTTTTCACAATAAAGTGATAGATGGAACTGCCATTAAACGACTTATTAGCAGATTAATAGATCACTTCGGAATGGTGTATACATCATACATCCTGGAGCAAATAAAGACTCTGGGTTTCCAACAAGCTACTGCTACATCCATTTCATTAGGAATTGATGATCTTTTAACAGTACCTTCTAAGAAATGGCTAGTCCAAGATGCTGAAGAAGAAAGTTTAATTTTGGAAGAACACTATCATTATGGAAATGTACACGCAATAGAAAAATTACGTCAATCCGTTGAGATATGGCATGCTATAAGTGAATACTTGCGACAAGAAATGAATCCTAATTTTAGGATGACCGAACCCTTTAATCCAGTCTATATAATGTCTTTTTCGGGCGCTAGAGGAAATGCATCCCAAGTACACCAATTAGTAGGCATGAGAGGATTAATGTTGGATCCACAAGGACAAATGATTGACTTAGCCATTAAAAGAAATTTATGCGAAGGATTGTCTTTAACAGAATATATCATTTCTTGTTATGGAGCCCGAAAAGGAGTTGTAGATACTGCTGTACGAACAGCAGATGCTGGATATCTTACACGAAGACTTGTTGACGTAGTTCAACACATTGTTGTACGTAGAACAGATTGTGGCACTACCCGAGGGATCCTTGTGAGTCCTCGAAATGGAATGATGCCAGAAAGGATTTTAATTGATACATTAATTGGACGTGTATTATCAGACAATCTATATATTGGTTCGCGATGCATTGCCGTTCGAAATCAAGATCTTGGGGTTGGACTTTTCAATCGATTCATAACCATTCGAACACAACCAATATCTATTCGAACTCCTTTTACTTGTAAGAGTACGTCTTGGATATGTCGATTATGTTACGGACGGAGTACTACTGATGGCAACTTGGTAGAATTGGGAGAAGCTGTAGGTATTATTGCGGGTCAATCTATTGGGGAACCGGGTACTCAACTAACATTAAGAACGTTTCATACCGGTGGAGTATTCACAGGGGGTACTGCAGCATATGTGCGAGCCCCCTCTAATGGAAAAATCCAATTTAATGAGGATTTAGTTCATCCCACACGTACACGTTATGGGCATCCGGCTTTTGTCTGTTCTATAGACTTGTATGTAACTATTGAGAGTGAAGATATTCTACATAACGTGACTATTCCATCAAAAAGTATTCTTTTAGTTCAAAATGATCAATATGTGGAATCAGAACAAATGATTGCTGAAGTTCACGGGGGAACATCCCCCTTTAATCTTAAAGATAGAGTTCGAAAATATATTTATTCCCATTCAGAAGGAGAAATGCACTGGAGTACCGGCGTATACCATAGATCTGAATTTCGATATAGCAATATCCATTTGCTAACAAAAACAAGTCATTTATGGGTATTATCGGGGGGTTCGGGCAGCTCCAGTACAGTCCCAGTTTCACTACACAAGGATCAAGATCAAATGAACACACATTCTCTTTCTGTCGAAAAGAGATATATTTCGAACTCCTCAGTAAATTCAGAAAATAATGATCAAGTTCAATACAAATTAGTTAGTTCAGATCTTTCGAGTCAAAAAAAAAGTGAGATTTCTGATTATTCAGAACTTAATCAAATCCAAAGTACTGGTCATTGTAATCTCATATATCCTTCAATTCTCCACGAAAATTTTTATTTATTGGCAAAGAGACGCAGAAATCGATTTATCATACCATTCCAATCGATTCAAGAACAAGAGAAAGAACGAATATCCCCTTCAGATATCTCGATTGAAATTCAAGAACAAGAGAAAGAACGAATATCCCCTTCAGATATCTCGATTGAAATACCTATAAATGGTATTTTCTGTAAAAATAGTATTTTTGCTTATTTCAAGGATCCTCAATATCAACGCTCTTTTTTGATTCCGGAGGAAGCGTATATTTTACCCAAATCTTCTTCCTTAATGGTACGTAATAATAGTATTATTGGAATAGATACACAAATCACGTTAAATAGAAGAAGTCGGGTAAGCGGATTGGTACGAATAGAGAGAAAAAAGAAAAAAATGGAACTTCAAATTCTTTCTGGAGATCTCTATTTTCCAGGGCAGACAGATAACATATCGCGATCCAGTGTTATCTTAATACCACCAAGAACGGTAAAAAAGAATTCTAAGGAATCAAAAAAAAAAAAAAAAAATTTGACCTATGCCCAATGCATTACACTTACCAATACCAATAAAAAGTATTTTCTTTTGGTTGGGCCACAAATCCTATATAAAAAAAAAATAACATACGATAGAAATTTCGAAACACTTTTCCCCCCAGATCTATTGCGGGAAAAGGAAAATCTGAAACTTCAAGTTGTCAAGTATATTTTTGATGGAAATGGTACATCGATTCGGGGAATTTATGACCCAAGTATTCAAGTAGTTCGTACTTGTTTAGTCTTTAATTGGGATGAAGACAAAAAAAGTTCTTCTATCGAAGGGGCTCGTGCTTCTTTTGTTGAAGTAAGTACAAAGGGTCTGATTCGTGATTTCCTAAAAATTGACTTAAACTTAGCGGAATTCCGTATTTCCAATATCAACAGAAAACGGAACGATTCATTAGGTTTAGGATGGATCTCCCATATTGGGTTAGATCATGCCAATATTAATTCGTTTTTTTCCATTTATTCCAAGGCAAAGATTCAACAATCACTTAAACAAAATAAAGTAACTAGAAGTACGTTGTTGAATAGAAATAGAAATAAAAAATGTCAATCTTTCATTTTTTTGTCACCATCTAATTGTTTTCAAGTGGATCCATTTAACGATGTAAAATATCAGAATGTCATAAAGGAATTAACTAAAAGAGGGGCTAGAATCCCAATTAGGAATTCGCCGGGTCCTTTAGGAACAGCGCTTGAAATTGCAAATTTTGATTCAGTCTACTATTATTTACTAACTCATAATCAGATCTCGGTAAATCAATATTTGAAACTTGACAATTTAAAAAAGACTTTTCAAGTACTTAAATATTATTTCATGGAGGAGAACAAGAGAATTTTTAATCCCGATTCGTGCATTAACAGTGTTTTGAATCCATTCAAATTGAATTGGTATTTTCTCCATCATAATTATCATCATAATTTTTGCGAAGAAACATTCACAATAATTAACCTGGGACAGTTTATTTGGCAAAATCTATGTATGGAAAAAAGCGCACCACGCCTAAAATCGGGTCAAGTTATAATTGTTCACGTTGAGTCTATAGTACTAAGATCAGCTAAGCCTTATTTGGCCACTCCCAAAGCAAAGGTTCATCAGAATTTTGGAGAAATCCTTTACCAAGGAGATCCTTTATTTTCATTTATGTATGAAAAGTCGAGATCTAGTGATATAACGCAGGGTCTTCCAAAAGTGGAACGAATGTTAGAAGTACGCTCAATTGATTCAATATCAATAAACCTAGAAAAGAGAGTTGAGAGTTGGAACGCGTGTAGAACAAGAATTCTTGGAATTCCTTGGGGATTCTTGATTGGTGCTGAGCTAACTATAGTACAAAGTCGTATCTCTTTGCTTAATAGGATCCAAAAGATTTATCGATCCCAAGGGGTGCAGATCGATAATAGGCATATAGAAATTATTGTACGTCAAATAACATCCAAAGTGTCCGTTTCGGAAGATGGAATGTCTAATGTTTTTTCACCCGGAGAACTGATTGGGTTGTTGCGAGCGGAACGCACAGGGCGGGCTTTGGAAGAAGTGATCTGTTACCGAGCTAGGCTCTTGGGAATGACGATAACATCTCTGAATACTCAAAGTTTCATCTCCGAGGCAAGTTTTCAAGAAACTGCTCGTGTTTTATCAAAAGCAGCTCTCCGCGGACGTATCGATTGGTTGAAAGGCCTGAAAGAAAACGTTGTTCTAGGCAGTATACTACCTATTGGTACTGGATTTAAAGGATTAGTGCACCGCTCAAGGAAACATATGGGCATTCCTTTAAGATTAAAAACCAAAAACAAGAATTTATTCGAGAGGGGAATGGGAGATATTTTGTTCCACCACAGAGAGTTGCATTTCAAAAAAAGGATATGATACATCAGAACAAGAATTTATAGGATTTAATGATTCCTAAGAGTGGATTCATACTTTTAACTATATAACTATGGGTGGTTCTTTGATTTGTTCCATTTACACCCGATTTGGTAATGTGATTATTTATATTTATATAGTAATAAGTTTATATAGTAATAAGGAAATAAATAAAAAAAGATAATATAATAAAGAATAGAAAGAAATAAATCGCTTGGGTCATGTATCAGCACCCAATCTTCGAGAAAAGAGGAAAATATAAGGTTCCGTCGGAACAGTTATTTATTTCAGGGTATCCCGTCTTTTTTTTTCATTGAAAAAAAAAAAGAGAGGAAGTGTAGGGAGAAATGAAAAGAAGATATTGGAATATTAATTTGGAAGAGATGCTGGGAGCAGGAGTTCATTTTGGTCATGCTATTAAAAAATGGAATCCGAAAATGGCACCTTATATCTCTAGAAATAGTAAAGGTAGGCATATTACAGATCTTACTCGAACTGCTCGTTTTTTATCAGAAGCTTGTAATTTACTTTTTCATGCAGCAAGTAGTAGAAATGAATTCTTAATTGTTTGTACCAAAAAAAGAACAGTGGATTTGGTAGCGCGGGCTGCAATAAGGGCTCGGTGTCATTATGTTAATAAAAAGTGGCGCGGCGGTATTTTAACGAATTGGTCCACTACACAAATGAGACTTCAAAAGTTTAGGGACTTAACAATGTACTTTAGGGACTTAACAATGTACCAAAAGACAGGGAAACTCACTCGCCTTTCGAAAAGAGATGTGTCTCGATTAAAGAAACAGTTATCTCACTTGCAAAAATATCTGGGCGGGATCAAATATATGACGGGGTTACCAGATATTGTAATAATCCTTGATCAGCAAAAAGACTATACGGCTCTTCGAGAATGTATCACTTTGGGAATTCCGACAATTTGTTTAGTTGATACAAATTGTGACCCCGATCTCGCAGATCTTTTGATTCCTGCAAACGATGACAGTATACCTTCATTCCGATTCATTCTTAACAAATTAGTATTTGCAATTTGTGAAGGTCGTTCTAGCTCTATACAAAATCCTTAATTAATAATAACATATAAGATAAAAAAGTTCTTTTGAAAATTCCATAGACTGATAAATTGATGGAATCCTTTACGATTCCTGAATCGTGCAAAAGAAATAAAAAGAATTTAGGGATATTATGTGACTCGTTTGTATCCAAAATATACAATTCTAGTGGGCAAGCCTAAAGGAAAAAAGGGGTTGAATCAAAATAATTTCTTGTAAAGTTTTCAGAGGACAATATGAATGTTTTATCATCTTCTATCAACACATTAAAAGGCTTATATGATATATCCGGCGTAGAAGTAGGCCAGCATTTTTATTTGAAACTCGGGGGTTTCCAAGTTCATGCCCAAGTACTTATTACTTCTTGGGTTGTAATTGCTATCTTATTAGGTTCAGCCATTGTAGCTGTTCGGAATCCACAAACCATTCCTAGTGACGGTCAGAATTTCTTCGAATATGTCCTTGAATTTATTCGAAATGTGAGCAAAACTCAAATTGGAGAGGAATATGGTCCATGGGTTCCTTTTATTGGAACTATGTTTCTATTTATTTTTGTTTCTAATTGGTCAGGGGCGCTTTTACCTTGGAAAATCATACAGTTACCTCATGGAGAGTTAGCCGCACCCACAAATGATATAAATACTACCGTTGCTTTAGCTTTACTTACGTCAATTGCATATTTTTATGCGGGCCTTCGCAAAAAAGGATTAGGTTATTTCGTTAAATACATTCAACCAACTCCAATTCTTTTACCCATTAATATTTTAGAAGATTTCACAAAACCTTTATCACTTAGCTTTCGACTTTTCGGAAATATATTAGCGGACGAATTGGTAGTTGTTGTTCTTGTTTCTTTAGTACCTTCAGTGGTTCCTATACCTGTTATGCTCCTTGGATTATTTACAAGCGGTATTCAAGCTCTTATTTTTGCAACGTTAGCTGCGGCTTATATAGGCGAATCCATGGAGGGGCACCATTGACTAAGTTTCTAAATCGTCTTTATTTTTTAACTTAGTGCAAGGCAATCCATGCCGTTCTCAAGACAATTTACTTATATGGATAGAAATACACGCATAAATAGACAAAAAAAGGGTCTATACGATCTAGAGGAAGAATGAAAAGGATTACGATATTGTCGGATTGTCAAAGTAAAAAAAAAAAAGGGGGGGGGGAGATCGAAGAGATCTTTTTCCTAAAATGGGGTTGCCCTCTTTCTATCTCCTTCCAATAAATATTCTCTTGATATTGTCTTGATTCTTTTGTTCATTCAATTCTTAGGAGTCATAATCTGAATGAGAATTCTTTATTTGTTTACGATGCTAAAACTAAAAAAAAAAGAAGGGGGTTCCATGCAGTGATTCTCATTTCAGTCGACTTTATTCAATTCAACGATTGACCAAAAGAATAATAAAGAAAAAATTACATGAACTTAGATCAATCAAAGGTTTTTCTTTCTATGCAATGATTCAGAGTAATGAATTCTCCCTTTTAGATTGATTGTATCTATGTGGGATTACACGAAATAAAAAGAAAAGGAAGAAAGAAAAGAGTTTACAAAAAATGAGATTCATAAAAGAAAGGGTTGTTTAACAGAGTGAGATCCTACTGGATATATGGAATCTCTATAATGGTTAGAAAATAACATAATGGTTAGAAAACAACTTTTTTTTATAGATGTTTCTAAAAAAAAATAAGAATCTGATGAAATCCAAGATACGATACGAATAATTAGTTTACTTTATCGAAGAAAAACGTGTATATGTATATAGTAGGCGGCTAGTCCTATATGAGCGAAAAGATATATCTAATCGCTCTACTACTACTCAGTATTTAGATAGGGATTTCAATAGGAGTCCTTCCTTTTCGTTTGTAACTTTGAATTGAATAAAGAAATTCAATTAAGAAGAAAAAGAACGAAGAGCTCGAATTTGAAGAAAGGTTCGGAGCAAAGAAAGAAATGGAAATAAAGTTGTATGAATTCACAAAAAATCCGCGGATAGGCATTTTGAAAATAGATAGTGAAGTGATTCTGATGATTCAATAAAATTATTACTTCAATTCAGAGCTCTTAGTTGCGTTGCAATAACTAATTAAGTCATAATTTCTTGGTTGATTGTATCATTAACCATTTCTTTTTTCTTTTGCGAGGAACTTCTCATGAATCCATTGATTTCTGCCGCTTCTGTTATTGCTGCTGGGTTGGCTGTTGGACTTGCTTCTATTGGACCTGGGATTGGTCAAGGTACTGCTGCAGGCCAAGCTGTAGAAGGTATCGCGAGACAGCCCGAGGCGGAGGGAAAAATACGAGGTACTTTATTGCTTAGTCTGGCTTTTATGGAAGCTTTAACAATTTATGGACTGGTTGTAGCATTAGCACTTTTATTTGCAAATCCTTTTGTTTAGGATCTCATAAAAAATAAAAATACGTATTTATCTTCTTTATTGCCTTCGACTTGCTACTTGCTTTTTTCGAATTCTAGCAGGATTTCACCCTACAACTACCTACTTTAGTTTTCTTGCGGCAATTGCCCCCGGGAAGGACTGATTGATTGGGGGATCAGGAATTAGTATACCGACTCGCTTTCTTCCCTTTATCTTAGTCCAATCGAAACTTTTTTAAGGAAGTGTTGTAACAAAAACAAAGGGGAGGGGAGGGGATATTTCACAATTAACATGAGACTTGATACCGAATTAGAATCCGTATTGTTCTTAATATGAAATATATATCTATATTTCTATATATATAGAAATATAGAAATAGAAAATTGAGAATATCAGAAAATAAAAAAAAAGTTATTAATTAATCTGTCTATATCTATAGGAGAAGAGGAGATCATATGAAAAATGTAACCGATTCTTTCGTTTTCTTGGTTCACTGGCCATCCGCCGGGAGTTTCGGGTTAAATACCGATATTTTAGCAACAAATATAATAAATCTAAGTGTAGTCCTTGGTGTATTGATTTTTTTTGGAAAGAGAGTGTTAAGCGATTTATTAGGTAATCGAAAACAGAGAATTTTGAATAGTATTCAAAATTCAGAGGAACTATGCGGGGGGGCCCTCGAACAGTTGGAAAAAGCCCGGGCCCACTTAGGGAAAGTCAAAATAGAAGCGGATCAGTATCTAGTGAACGAATACTCTGAGATAGAACGACAAAAATTGGGATTGATAAATTTGACTTATAAGACTTTGGAACAATTCGAAAATTCTAAAAATGAAACCATTCTTGTTGAACAACAAAAAGCGATTAATCAAGTTCAACAGCGGGTTTTAAAACAAGCCTTACAAGGAGCTCTAGGAACTCTGAATAGTTGTTTGACTAAGGAATTGCATTTACGTATCATCAGTGCAAATATTGGCATTTTGGGGGAGATGCAAAAAATAAGGCATTAACTCTTATTTATACTGTAGGCATTATTTTTTTTTTTTTTTTAATTTAATAATTCAAAAATTAGAAATACTCATGGTAAACATTCAACCCGACGAGATTAGTACTATTATCCGTGAACGTATTGAGCAATATAATAGGGAAGTCCAGATTGTAAATACT